CGTGAGCGCTAGGTCGATGAAATATCTTATCCTTCTCTTTCATCTTTTAAAGTATCAATTCATATGGAATTGGGCACATATCTATATGATATGAATAGATATAGATATCGGGGTTCAATAACCAATTATCTTTTCATCCATGATTGGCATGAATATAACCATACCGATAGATTGGTATTGATGATATTGGTTGGGTCGAGCTGGATTTGAACCAGCGTAGGCATATTGCCAACGGATTTACAGTCCGTCCCCATTAACCACTCGGGCATCGACCCAGGAACAAGAAAGTAATTGAAAGTCTTTAGGTTAAGATACCAAACGAATGGATATCCTATTTCATGGTACCCCTAGGGGAAGTCGAATCCCCGTTGCCTCCTTGAAAGAGAGATGTCCTGGTCCACTAGACGATAGGGGCTACCAATCATTATGATATGAAAGTTCCCTGGAAGTTGTCAATAGTATGGCCAGAATTATTCAAAATATTCTTATTGGTTTCCTTCCTTTTTGAAATAAAAAATTTTTTATTTCATTATTATTTAATGTATAAAGCGAGAAATAATAATAAAATGAAAGGACAAAAAAATTTTCTAAGCATTGGTATGCATTGGGTGAAAGGCTGCAAGACTATAGCTGTCAGATATTGTGCTGTCTCTATATATCGTATGTATTCATACGGGTTGCAGTGACTGTGGGTTATAGGAACCTGACTGAGAAAATAAACAAAAAAAAAACATAGAAAAAAGTACTTCCTATTGGTTGGACAAAAGATCGATTCGTATGTTACAATTGGATCGTGGCGGGTATAGCTTAGTGGTAAAAGTGTGATTTGTTACATTATCAACTCGAATAATTGAAGGATCTTTGATCAATCTAAAGCTCTATTTCCAGATAGGTTAAAAACCTCCCCTATGAATACTATCCATCCGAGATGGAAGAGTTCATGTATGACACTGATATACTTTACGTTCCCATATTAGAGTATAGTGCTTCACTTCTTTCCATTAAAACAAATGCCCGTTGGTGTCCCAAAAGTTCCTTTCCGAGCCCCTGGAGATGAAGATGCAAATTGGGTCGACTTATACAACCGACTTTATCGAGAGAGATTACTTTTTTTGGCTCAGGATATAAATCACGAGATTGCAAATCAACTCATGGGTCTCATGGTATATTTGAGTGCAGAAGATGCAAATAAAGATATGTTCTCATTTCTCAACTGTCCCGGTGGATCAGTAATACCGGGAGTAGGTATTTTCGATGTTATGCAAATAATAGTACCAGATGTACATACAATATGCATGGGGGTAGCTGCTTCAATGGGATCTTTCATCCTAATCGGGGGAGAAATTACTAAACGTATAGCATTACCTCACGCTAGGGTTATGATCCACCAACCTGCTAGTACCTATTATGACGGACCGGCCGCAGATTTTCATAACGAATCGAAACACGTAACGATGCTTCGCGATTACATAACAAAATGTTATATAGAAAGAACGGGCACCCCCGGAGAGGTCATTCAACGGGACCTGAACAGAGATGTTTTTATGTCAGCAACAGAAGCCCAAGCTTATGGCATTGTTGATGCCGTAGCGGAAGGTTGATCTCGTAGCGGAAGATCTTCTTTTTAATTGATTTTTCAAATGACCTGTAAACTGTAATTTGATCTCTTTGTTCCCTTTCAAAAAAAAAAAAAAAAAGGAAAGGGAAAGTGATTGATTTAATAATCACCTGATATGGTTAGGATCGATCCGAACCAGTCGATTCCGCATACAATCCAGCCAGAATGCCCACTATTCAACAACTTATTAGAAATGCAAGACAGCCAATAGAGAATAGAAAAAAATCTCCTGCTCTTCGAGGATGTCCTCAGCGTAGAGGAGTATGTGCTAGGGTGTATGTGCGACTCGTTTGGATCAGAAGCTGAAACAGACTGGGAAATTATTATAACGGAATAAAAGAAGAAGTTTCCCGCTGTAACCAAGTACAGATCCATCATCTAACCTTACCGGGGATGAAATTTATGGTTTCCATTGGTGCAAATCCAATCACCTTGATGTGGGATGAAAAGCAATTCCTCATTGGTAGCGAATGGTCATCAATCCATTGAGCGGGGAAATCATGCAAATTGAAGAAGCATAAAGTTTATGCTCATATTGCTGCGAGAACGGAACAACAGGGTCAGCTACCTGGCCAACCCCAGAATTACATGTCGTTACTGTATGAATAGATCTTGTAATGAGAGTATTTATTACTTGATGATTCAAGGGTAGAGCTGGAGATGGTAAACTGTACAAGTTACCGATAACATACTCATCTCATATTTCGGAAATGAATAAGAGGCTCCGGCGTATAGAGAGGACCTTACCGTTGGAGAAAGAACCATAGAAACGATGAAACCCATGATTGATTTTTTCTCATTCTCAGTACAAGGTCCCAGCCCTTGCCTACCTGGAAGATGCCTATCCAAAGGGAATTATGGTTGGGAAGGTTGCAGTAGCAAAAGCCATTGGAACTTTTCTTTTCTAAATAAGAAGAATCAGTGTTATTCTCAATGGACCAAACAAATGACTAACCGAGAAAAAGATTAGCGATTCATGAGAGTAAACTGCAATGACCAGAGTGAAACGTGGATATATAGCTCGAAAACGTCGGAAAAAGATTCTTGCATTTGTATCAGGCTCTCGAGGGGCCCATTCGAAACTTTTTCGAACTGCTAACCAACAGAAAGCTAGAGCCTTAGTTTCCGCCCACCGAGATAGAGGTAAACGCAAGAGAGATCTTCGTCGTTTGTGGATTACTCGGATCAATGCAGCAGCCCGTGCCAATGGAGTCTCTTATAACAGATTAATCCAATATTTGTACAAGAGGCAGTTGCTTCCAAATCGTAAAACACTTGCACAAATAGCTGTATTAGATAGTAATTGCTTTTCCACCATCTTGAAGAACTTATCGTGTGATGAAATAGGTTAGGTATAGATGAAAGAAATAGGTAAAGATGGAATGGATAGAACAGCTTCTCCCGGAGAATTCCCTCCGGGAAGGTCGAAACATTTTCAAATTTTTCAATATTTGATTGGAAATGAACGAAACGAAAAGAATTCAATCCAATTCTTTTCCAAGAATGAAATCCTATCGACTTTTTCGACAATAGACTCAAGATCTGTATCTTTATCAAACAGATATCCAACTCCGATTTTATTAAGGAGTAGGTTTATTTCTATGAAATTAGTTTTCATTATAAAGAAAAGGTAACAAAGATAGAATACGAGCTCGTTTAATAGCGTTAGTCATTAGACGTTGTTGTTTTGAGGTTAATCTATTCACTCGACCGGATAATATTTTTCCTTGCTCGCTAATAAATCGACTAATTAGGCTCATATTTTTATAATCGATCCGATCTCCCGACCCAATTGGTGACAAATGTCTACGAATTGGTGTCAAATGTCTACGAAAAGATCGCTTGGGTTTATCCATAGTTTGTTTCATGAACCTTTTTAATACTATTTATTCCAAATCTTTCAAAATCTCGTTCCATTAAAGATCTTGTTTAAATACCATTTCTTTTTATATCTGTGATCTATTCCTATCCCTGGGTAGGAGTAGTACGTTTAATCTCTTTTTTTTATCTCTCCGTGAATGGTATGCTTGTAACAATAGGGACAAAATTTATTTGATTCCAATCGAATAGGTGTATTGCGTCGATTTTTACGAGTCGTATATCTAGAAATCCCCGGGAATCTTTTATAAACACTATCTTGGGTACAACTAGTGCACTCCAAAGTAATTGTTACTCTTACATCTCCGCTCTTGGCCATAAACTTACTCTGGATATTGGGTCTACTTTGCTTTTCGATCTGAAAAAGAAAGAGGAAAAAGGGATAGAAGTTGATAGCCGGAGATCCCACGATGAAACATTTGAAAGTAAAAAAATCCTTGATCAGGAGTTTTCAGTTGTACTTACAAAATTGAATGTGGAAAGAACCTTTGGATTTCTATTTCTACTTTGATTCTACCCCCCCCCCATTCCATCCCCAATTTTAGATCTATTTTGGGTTGAATCAACTAATTTATCCAAGAGGTAGGAGAAAGAAATCCAGCACAATCTTTTTGACCTTGGCTTTAAGGGGAGGACAAAAATTAAAAAGAGGGAAAAGTCAAAGTCAGAGCATCTGGAAAAAAACGATTGATTTCTATCAATAGACCGGCTACAAAAATCAACCATGAAATAGCTAACACAGGCGCTGTGGAAAGATAGGTCTTTAGATCTTGCATTGTAAATTCTCCTTATCGATCATAATGCGTAAGTGATTAAACCGTATTAATAGTTAAAATCCTAGGGAAACTTGGAACTATGAATATATGTATAATGTTATCCGGGCTGTGGTCCTATTTATAGAACAGGAAAAAGATGTTTCAGCACCAAATTTTGCTAATTAATAGTTATCTTCTAGATAATAGACCCTACATGCATTATAAAGTCTTTTCACTCACTAGACCGAAGAGAAATGAAGGTGGAAAAATGTGGGAAACAGATTTCGAATTCCATAAAATAACATTGTCTAATGATTAGAAGGGATGTAGCGCAGCTTGGTAGCGTGTTTGTTTTGGGTACAAAATGTCGCAGGTTCAAATCCTGTCATCCCTACCTTTCCCTTCTTTTCTATGGAAAGAGAGAGGAACGAAAGATCATTTGATATCGATTCGAATGGAACATCAAATAATTGAATCGTATCAGATGCGAAAGTGTTTTACTCTAAGAATATAAACAAAAGGTATTTTCCCTTCCCTTTATCTCCGGATGTTCAAGAAAGCGCTCTTAGTTCAGTTCGGTAGAACGTAGGTCTCCAAAACCTGATGCCGTAGGTTCAAATCCTACAGAGCGTGATTCTGTTCCTATCAAATCCAACCCTCTAAATTATGGAGAATTCATTCCAACTGGAACGAGCAATGGAATCTGACCTCCCAGGAAAAGTAGTAGGCCAATTAAATGGGAGGATATTCCCGGATCAAATATCCAATTGATCACCACGTCGGTATTGTGAATATGCAGTTACGAATAATCCGGCCAAAGTTATAGGAATTAGACCTAACACAATTCCGGATGGCAAAGCCTCAATCATTTCGATTCAACGGAATAAGTAGGGATAATAGCTATCCTGGATAGTACCCTGAATTTGCTATGAATCTCAATGATCAGAAATTGATATAGAGAGAATCCACGAAATTATTGAAATTCAAATAGTGAACTTAGAGGGTTTCCCCTTCCTTCATTTCAAATAAGTTGTATCTTGCTCGAGCTAATGAATAGGACTAGGGTGAAAATGATAGAAGCCAATAAGAAACCGAAATAACTAATTATAGTTATAGTAGGCGTGGAAGGACTGAATGAAATATGGTTTATACATATCTTCATGAGACAATTACCTAAATTTTTCTTTTCGTAACCTTGAGATCAGAATACAAAAGATCAATTTTCCCAATTCGTACCAATTCAGGATCCTATATCTACTATAGGATATGTATGAACGAACATAGATGAGAGGAAATCTATGGTAGAAATCTCTTCATTATCCTAGAAATTCCCACATTCATCGAGCAACTCATGAATAGCACCCGCGAACCCCTTCACAAATTGTCGAACGTAATCTTTCTTCTTACAAGGTGAATGAATTCTCAATCAGTACGATTGGATCACCTGGCATTTTCTTCTTTACCAATAGCTATCGGTCCAGAGACTGGACCGTAAAAAACCTCTTCTACAGACATATTCAAAGTTTTGTGAATTTCACATTTAGGTGTAAGAATATGAATATCCAGTTTGTCCTTTCATTTCTAGATCTTATTTATCCAATCATTCGACCCTCTAGATGGATTCTATTTTTTCAATATTCATTCTTAGAGCTAGTAGAGCCCGATATTACAAGAATTCCACCCGAGTAACTCGTAATTTCACATAAAATTGACTAGGTTCTATTGCACTATACACTTGGTTTTATCTAATGAGTAACACCTACTCGTTAATACAAGGTACTATATAATAAGTCCGTGGGATAACTCCACCTGCGCCGGATACTATTGGAAGAGCCTGCATAGCACCAATGATCCCCGTGCAATCTGAATTACTGGGATCATCTACACGGACATAATTTCATGTCGGAATGAAAAAGGAAGGGGGTAAAAGTATCATATTCTGGATGAGTTGTATTGACAGTGATTAATACCCTTTGCAAGCGGCACTCATCCTCTTTTTCGGTTCTACAGCCACCTGTATGTAGAAGCTAATTCCAATCAAAATTTCCATAGTCTATGCAATTGTTACAACATCGATTGAGAGGGTTCCTTACGTCTGGACCTCAGAACATGCAATATTCTCTTATTTCTGTTGGGATTCAGTCGACCAAACAGAGATGGAATAACTGTTGGCAGGAACAGAATCATTCTATCCCGTTCCTTCTCGATACTAATAAAAATTTTATTGCTGTGTCAGAAGAAGGCTAGTTATACTGGTCCAGTAGACTTCAAAGATACCCTTGGTATAACATTGACAATCAAACAAGGATTGGAGAAGATATCAGTAGTTTTCCATTTCCTGATCTCTATCTTTCATGGGATCAATTCCCCCTTGACTGACTTTACAATAATATATGGAGCTGAGCATGGCTGGGAATACGGGAGAACGCTCCTTTGCTGACATTATTACTAGTATTAGATACTGGGTTATCCATAGCATTACCATACCTTCTCTATTCATTGCAGGTTGGTTATTTGTCAGCACGGGTTTGGCTTATGATGTGTTTGGGAGCCCCCGGCCGAATGAGTATTTCACAGAAAGCCGACAAGAGGTTCCATTAGTAACTGGCCGTTTCGATCCGTTAGAGCAACTCGATGAATTTACTAGATCTTTTTAGGAGGCACTAATGACTACAGATAGAACTTTTCCGATTTTTACAGTTAGATGGTTGGCCATTCACGGGCTAGCTGTCCCGACAGTTTTTTTCTTGGGATCAATATCGGCAATGCAGTTCATCCAACGATAAACTCTATCTAAAAAAAAGTATGGAGATATGACACAATCAAACCCGAACAAACAAAATGTTGAATTGAATCGTACCAGCCTCTTCTGGGGGTTGCTACTCATTTTTGTACTTGCTGTTCTATTCTCTAATTATTTTTTCAATTAGGAACAATGAGAATATTCTCACTCCATTCGAATAGATCCAATACTCATAATTATCTATGCTATGACTGTTTATGTCTCGAGCATGACCACTTAATAAAATGTGAAAGGGAGTAAGAGAAATGGCCGAAACCACTGGAAGGATCCCTCTTTGGTTGATAGCTACTGTAACTGGTATTATTGTGATTGGTTTACTGGGTATCTTTTTCTATGGTTCATATTCTGGATCAGGGTCATCCCTATAGTAGGGGAAATGCACTTACTATGAGGAATACTATACATGCGAAAGTGAAAAATTGATAAGACCTTACCCTTCAGAGAAGGGTAAGGTCTTATCAAAATCTATTTTTGAGATTCTCTTCTATATTAATATTAATTAGAAGAGAAGATTCGTACAAATACAATGACTCTGTCATTTACTTCATTCAATGCCTTTCAGTCAGGTGATAAGCCAACCTATTCTTCCACTATATGAGCAAAATTGGATCGATCCCATTTCAATCTCTGTCGAAGGAACAACGGAGAAACAGAGAATATTAATTACTAAAAATTTGCTCATTTCTCTGATGGGAGATTATGCAAAGTTTCTGTAAAAACCTGAACTATGAGAATCTAAATGTGCAAATAGAATCTTTTCTTATTTTGGCTTAAAAAAGAAAAGAGGAAAAAAAACCTTTTTTCATTTTCTCTCATAATGAACGAACCCAAAAGTTTTATAGGGTTGTTTTACTCAATGAGTGATATTGCCCCTTCCTTACTTGTCTGCTCTTCCTTCTTTATGAATTTTAAGCTCAGTATAACATACAAAATAATCGGCAATTTACGAAGGAATTTACGAACAGGGCAGGATCGGAAACCCAATTAGTTCCTCTTATCTCAACGAGAATAATTTCTTCGAATCTTTTCGAGGAAGAATAATGGTATAGGATCAAGAATGGAATCAGAGAAAATAGGAATCTTCTCCAAGATTGCTTGGTTATTTTCCTCATCTCTCCCTCCTGCGATCTATCTCTATTTTCCGGATCATTTCTTTTGAACATGGGGGGCAAGGAAAGGAAGGAATGGCATGTATCTAGTACGCGATATAGCATATGAGGATCGTTCGACAAGTTGATCTGTTCCAGTGCTTATTGAGTCACTCCTTATTAAAAATGTGGATATATCTTACATTTTTCCAAGAAAATATAAGGGAGAAGGAGGATAAAAGGCTCTCCATCTCCGAAGGGGTATTAATTTTTGATTCAATCAGTCAACTTAATGTTCGGAAATCTATGGACCTGAAGATTCATCTCGGCCAATTGAACTTTCTCAAATTGTTTCTTCTTAAGGACCAAAAATATCTGTGCCAGAATGACAGATGCTAAGAATAATAAAAGACCTTGAACACGTAATGGATCTTGAAGTACTATCTCTGCATCTCCTTGACCGAATCCACCCACATTAGGGTTATTCGTTAATGGCTGATCGACCTTGATCAATTCGCCTTCTGAAACAAGAAGTTCCGGTCCCGGAGGTACAATGTCAACCACTTGCCCACCGTCTGATGTATTATCGATAGTTATCTCATATCCACCCTTTTCTTTACGTAAAATTTTGCTCACTCTTCCTGTTGCCGAAGCGCTGTAGACCGTATTGTTGCTCTTACTCCCGTCGGGATAAATTTGTCCTCTTCCTCTATTACCACCCAAATATATGGGATATTTAAGGAAGTGAGCTTCTTTATCAGTAGCAGGATCTGGTGAAAGGATGGGGAACACAAGTTCACTATATTTTTGACCAGGAACAGGACCTATTACAATAATGTTTTTTTGATTGGGACGATAGTTCTGAAAATAAAGATTGCCCATCTTTTGTCTAATCTCAGGAGAAATACGATCCGGAGGGGCTAATTCAAAGCCCTCGGGTAAAATTAGAACAGCTCCTACATTTAAAGCCCCTTTCTTACCATTAGCAAGAACTTGTTTCATTTGCGTATCATAGGGGATCTTAACAACTGCTTCAAATACGGTATTGGGAAGCACGGACTGTGGAACCTCAATATCTACAGGTTTTTTGGCCAAGTGACAATTGGCACATACAATACGTCCAGTTGCTTCTCGGGGATTTTCATAACCCTGCTGTGCAAAAATGGGATATGCATTCGAAATGGATGTCCGAGTGATGATATGTATCATGACCAGGACGGAAATTAACCGAGTCATCTTTTTCGTCCAGTCATAAGTATTTCTATTTTGCATGGTTCAATTATTGGTTCCAAATCATTTTTCGGGTGAGAGTAGGTAGCTATCATAGTTACCTGTCAAAAATTCTGCTACTATATTGATTGAACCAAACCTAAAAGTAAGAAATTGGAAGTCTCGCACCAGGAGAAGAATGAGGGGGAGGAATAGCTAATTCCTGAACACAGAAAACACTTTATTATTCTGTTTCAATTGTTTCGGTCGGAGAAAAAAACCTATTCTTTATTCATTCATCGAATGATAAATTACTACAAGTGAAGGAGATATACGATTGAAACGACGGAAGATCCAATATTTCAGAATCGTATCTAAGATGACTGGAAAAGTTGAAACAAGAACAGATATTATTTGTTCGTTATGAGCAAATCCATAATTTTCGGAGATCGAATCGATCATCAGTTCCCAACCATGGGGCGAATGAAACCCAATAAATAGATCAGTTACTAAAAGGATGATAAAAGCTTTCATTGTATCGCTCAGACTATAGAATAATTCTTGGATCCAAGAATTTAGAATGGCAAGCTTATTCCTACCCAGAATGAGATAAGCACTTATAAGAACAAAACCTATTAGATTTGTTAATAAATGTGAGATTATCTGGATACAATCTTCATTGTACATTTCAACCAATTGGATCGTTTCTTCGTGAAGCTCTATAAGAAGATCTTGTGAATATGTTCCCAAAGAATCTTCCAACATTTTTTCTAATAGGAATAGATCTTCTATTCTCTCAAATCTTTCCAGAGCACTTTCTTCCTGGAGATAATCATAAATTTTATAAGATTGACCAGTATTCCACCAATCTGTGATCCAAGGCTCCAAACCTTTCCGTAATAAAATAGGAATTATCCAGGGCAGTACTACTAAACATGCGAGATATCGTAGGGAAGCTAATGCTTTATATTTGGCCACTTCCAATTCGTGAATCGCTAACGAACCTGATTCACTCGTCAGTTCTGTCCGAAATCTAGACAAAGTACGAGTGATAGAATGAGGTATGGGACTCATAGATTGATCTATTGCGTAATTGTTTTACCCCGAGAAAAAATATCCTCGGAGAAAAAGTAAAAGGTTCGCTCCAAATGAGTGAGACGGAGCATAAGGAGATCGTTCCCAGATATCCGATCATTCCAGATCGTCTCTATCTGGACCAATTATCTATTCATTTTTTCCATTCTATCTTACTCTTTTTTAGAAGAATCACTTGAAGTAACATAAGTCTTATTCATTGCCAAGATCCTTTGAATCCTGATAACTGGATTCAAAGGATCTTTTACAAATCTTTCCCCAGTTATCTCCAAAGATGACAAATGCTCTTGAAAAATGAGATAACGACGAAATCATATAAGAATAATTTGGATCGTGATGAAGAATCGGGATGAAAGGAAAAAATATTCTAGTTTTAGGGAAACCGGACCACTATATCTAATAATTGTTCTTTCTGATACATCATATCCATCTACTGGCTCTATAAGCTCGCCCTCCCTAGGATAGGAAATGATATGGTGTGTTCGGGAACTACCAAAAGAATCTCGGTCTGATTCATTCCATAAGTATCATTTAGTAGGAATTAACTGCATGATCTTTTTCCCGGACAAATACCAACTAGTTCTATCGTAACTTATTGCTCTTCCTATATTACCTCTTCCTATACTATTTAATAAAAATCTTATATTGTTCATAAAGATCCTATATCGTTCCATTTACATACAATAATATTTCAATATTTATTTCAATTTATATGAAATACAATATTGAAATTTCCTGATTGGATATTAATTAATGTTCCTTGATTTGATCCATATTCAAATGTCTCGACATTTTCATGTATGTCGAGGATAAAGAACCCCCCGGTTCTTTTCAAAACCCTTCAATGGATACACGCAAGAAACGGGCTGATTCAGCAGCTTTCTGTTCGATCTCCCTTAGGTTCAAATTATCACCAGTACGAGTTAAAGGAATGTCTTGTCGGCCCTTTATTTCCATATAAAGAACACGACGAGGGGAAATACCTTCTTGAACTTCCGTTTTGATCATCTGAATATCCTTCATAAGAAATCGTGGGAAAATACGACGATTTATTCCGGGAAATCCCCAACGAAAAAGACATACAATTCCTTTTCTTTTATCAAACTTATTATAGCCACTACCCACATTGAACAAAATTGTGCACCACAGATAAGAGCTAATGAACAGACCTGCAATACCATGAAAACACATTACAATTCCTTGTGGAAAAAAGAGTATTTGCTGAGATGACAATAGGGGTATCAGGTTCTCACCAAAATAACTCGAAATACCGACCAGGAAAAATCCTAGTGAACCCAGAAAGAGGATACAAGCCCAAAAGAAATTACTTCCTTTTCGAGACCCTGTTATAGGTTCTATCCAGAGCCATTTGGATCGACGATTCATAAAAAATTGTATTCAATTCCATCCTATTGAAGTTGAGGGAATAGCCAACTTTTTTATCCTTTGGTTCCCAAACTCTTATGAACTAGCTATCCATATACATAGATAACATTTCCGTAAAGTCAGCCAAGTATATCTTCTTGTCCATTCTTACCATCCATTTAAAAAAGGTCCTTCCTTAATTTATCAATTTGAGAAACAACACTGGATCAGTGCAGTATCAATATCTACAGGAATAGATATATATACCATATAAAAAATATAACCGACAATATTAACATATTGATCAATACCTATCTATTGAAACATGCGTATATCCAATATGTATATGGATATGAATAGATATCCAAATTATCTATATATAAAATAGAATGGTAAAATCTATCCATATTCATATATGAATATGTCGAAATACATATGGATATTTATACCTATTTTGTGTCTATAAGGGTTCTATCTTATATCATCTGAAATAGATATGGATATCCTATTTGTTCCGCAATTGAAAGATCCAAACCCATTTCTTACATCGGATTTTATAAAATTCATAAAATCTCGTCTTTCTGAATATACAGATAAGAAAGAACCATTGTAATTGCCGGAAGTAATAAGCCGACTAAAGGAACTAAAATAGAGGGTAGGTGAGGAATTATCATAGAACGAGTACCTTACTTAATCAATTAAATTTTTATAAATATTACAAGGAATTATTATAAGATCAAATAAGTGATGGGACCAAATGAGCGGTCCTATTCGTCCTTCTTCATAGAATACATGTACGCAAATATTGTTCTTTTCCCCATCTCTTCCAAAAATTCTGAAAAAGCATTTCAAGTTGGATCCAAAATTGTTTTTGAATAAGATCCCGAGTTCAACAATGAGGATCTTATCTATTACAATATATATACAGATATATTACAACACTTATTCATACTATATAATAAAATAGTGGAAGAACAAGAATCCTGACCAAAATTTCTCTGATTTCGGAGAGCGGAAAATTGGCTATATTTATTGTTAGTATAGGATCGAGGATCATAAATTGTTGGTAAAAAGGGGGTGAAAAGCAATTCTCTTAGAGAAATCATTCTTTCTTTCGCCGCGATAAGAAACTATATCACTGTCACTTCCGTTACAAGGAACTCGATTTGATCTTTTTTCCTTATAAGGAAAAAACTCAACGTTCATTTTTTTCACGAGGAAGACCGTAAAGCTTAAATAGTTCACTCAGAACACCTTTTAAGAGATTACGTGGAACAATCGGATCAAATAAACCATGACCAAATAAATGCTCAGTCACCTGAAAATCTTCAATCACTTTCTGACCTAATGTCTGTTCGATTACTCTTTTACCTGCAAATGCAATGTACGCTTTAGGTTCGGCAATAATGATATCTCCCAACATGCCAAAACTAGCAGTCACTCCACCGGTTGTCGGAGACGTCAGAATCGATAAATATAACAACTTTTTATCCTTCTGATGAATATATAACGCAGAAGCTATTTTAGCCATTTGCATTAAACTAAAACTTCCTTCTTGCATGCGTGCTCCTCCGGAAGCACACACCATAATGACTGGAAGAGATTCCTCGGTAGCGCGCTCGATCAGACGGGTTATTTTCTCACCTACTACAGAGCCCATACTACCTCCCATGAACTTAAAATCCATAACTCCGAGTGCGATAGGAATACCATTTAATTGACCTATGCCTGTTTGAATAGCATCAGTCAAACCTGTCTCTATTTGACAGGAAGTTATATGATCCTTATAAGGTTCATCCTCAGAATTAAGAGGATCAGAATTAGAAGGTTCATCCTCAGAATGAAATTGAAGAACATCTAGAGTGTACATGTCTTCATCCATAGGACGCCAAGTGCCACGATCAATTATAAGTTCTATTCTATCTGAACTATTCATTTGCAGATAATATCCACATTCTTCACAAATACTTTTATTCTCTCTCAAGAATCTGATATAGAGCAAGCTCTCGCAATTATCGCATTGAACCCATAATCTATTAATTTTAACGTAATCAATACTTAGATTCTTGTTCTTATCCATCTCATTGACGTCCTTACTATCCCCTTCGACCGAATCTTTTAGTAATCCAGTTATTTTACGCCTGTCTTCGAACCACTCCCTTATAGACATAGAGTTTTCCATATAAAGGTAAAGATTGTTACTTTTCCTATCTTATTTTGTATGAGGAGAAGTCGTATAAATACAATGATTAAAATAATTAATGAATAGTGGAATGAATCATTGATAAATCATCTCCATTCATTATTGATTAGGAATCCGAAATATCGATCCGGGATTATGATAGAACCCTTTATTCTGTTATAAAGAAAGATTCTCTCCTATACCGCGATGAAAAGGAATTTTCATCCTAAATATAAAATCTTTTGGGCTAGAAGGGATTTGAACCCTTGACTTCATGGTCCGGAACCATGAGCTCTGATCCACTGAGCTACCAACCCTATCGAATGATCCATAAGATCAATGGAAAGGATGAATAGGATTCGTTATCGAATGCTTTACCCCAAAAAATTTGAATTGACTCACTCTGTTTGAGATATTTGACCTCGGAAATTTCTATATATCAATATCTATAATAGATATTGATATATAGAAATCCCAGATATTAATATCTGAAATCGCAGATCTCCGTTCACGATTTGGCCTAATCTTTGTGGTAGTGGTAAAAGATTGGGCCGAGTCCGATTGGTAGAACGAAAGTCACTGGATTACAAGTAATCAATCGTATCAAATTCAAATTTGATCTCCTTCCATACTTCACAAGCAGCAGCTAGTTCAGGACTCCATTTAGTAGCTTCACGGATCACTTCATTACCTTCACGAGCAAGATCACGTCCTTCATTACGAGCTTGTACACAAGCTTCTAGAGCAACCCGATTAGCTACTGCACCAGGCGCATTTCCCCAAGGGTGCCCCAAAGTTCCCCCACCAAACTGTAGTACGGAATCATCCCCAAAGATCTCGGTCAGAGCAGGCATATGCCAAACGTGAATACCTCCTGAAGCTACGGGCAGAACACCTGGCATAGATACCCAGTCTTGAGTGAAGTAAATACCACGACTTCGATCTTTTTCAATAAAATCATCACGCAGTAGATCAACAAACCCTAAAGTGACTTCTCGTTCCCCTTCAAGTTTACCTACTACAGTACCGGCGTGAATATGATCTCCACCGGACATACGCAATGCTTTAGCCAGTACACGGAAATGCATGCCATGATTTCTTTGTCTGTCAATAACTGCATGCATCGCGCGGTGAATGTGAAGAAGTAGGCCGTTGTCTCGGCAATAATGAGCCAAAGAAGTATTTGCAGTAAAACCTCCCGTCAGATAGTCATGCATAACGATAGGAACTCCCAATTCTCTTGCAAATACTGCCCTTTTCATCATTTCTTCACATGTACCTGCAGTAGCATTCAAGTAATGTCCCTTAATTTCACCCGTCTCAGCCTGAGCCTTATAAATTGCTTCCGCACAAAAGACAAAACGATCTCTCCAGCGCATGAATGGTTGGGAATTTACGTTCTCATCATCCTTGGTAAAATCGAGTCCACCACGGAGACATTCGTAAACTGCTCTACCATAGTTCTTAGCCGATAGACCCAATTTTGGTTTGATAGTACATCCCAATAAAGGACGGCCATATTTGTTCAATTTATCCCTTTCGACTTGGATACCATGAGGTGGACCTTGAAAAGTTTTGGAATAAGCAGGGGGGATCCGCAAATCTTCCAAACGTAGAGCCCGTAGGGCCTTGAATCCAAATACATTACCTACAATGGAAGTGAACAAGTTAGTAACAGAACCTTCTTCGAAAAGGTCTAAGGGGTAAGCTACATAGGCAATAAATTGACTCTCCTCTCCAGGAACGGCCTCGATGTCATAGCATCGTCCCTTGTAACGATCAAGACTAGTAAGTCCATCGGTCCAAACAGTGGTCCATGTACCGGTGGAAGATTCAGCAGCTACTGCTGCTCCCGCTTCCTCGGGCGGCACCCCAGGTTGAGGAGTTACTCGGAATGCTGCCAAGATATCCGTATCTTTGGTCTGATATTCAGGAGTATAATAAGTTAATCTGTAATCTTTAACACCAGCTTTGAATCCGACACTAGCTTTAGTCTCTGTTTTTGGTGACATAAGTCCCTCCTTTATTAATAATTATTTCTCGCAAGGACGAGGTCTGCTCGACATGGATCGAACGTAAACAATCGATTTTGTTTGACAGAAATATCCTACAAAACAGTCGTCCGTTATTGGACAATAAGATCTACTAGATACACTCTCATTGTATAATGTTCTTTATGTATGACGCAACCCAATTTTTGCTCTTGAAGTTCTTCATTGACCCAAGCACCTTTCAGCTGTTAAACTAGTTAATTAATGAATTTAAGGAACCGAATTGACCTTTAACCATAATGGTGCGAATTGTCCATATGACAATACATATAGAATATGGAACAAATGTGCGTACGAAGAGATAACGACCAATGAGATAAAGGTCATTCGTAAGGTTAAAGTTTCACATTTCACAGATGATATGGACATAATGTTGAAGTATTTTCAATTTTAGTTATGGATAAATGGGTTCTAGTTATAGAGAAATCGAAGACTTCCTCATGATCCTTATCCATATCTATCTACCTACTTAATATTCCAAATATTAATTTGAACTTTTCAATAAAGTAGGGTATTACCCAGGTGGTAACTCCCATTCATTATTGACTGATCTGATCGACCCGATACGGAAGGAACCTTTTTGTTATTGATAATATTGGAAAAATAATATTGATATATATCAAATTCAAGATTCAAGGAAATTTTTTCCTTTTTTTGTATGAGAACCAATCCTCTTGTTCTTGGGGTTTCCGCACTTGTGGAAAAAAGTGTGGGACGTATCGCTCAAATCATTGGCCCAGTACTGGATGTATCTTTTCCTCCAGGTAATATGCCTAATATTTACAATTCATTGACAGTTAAGGGTCAAGGTACAACCGGTAAGGAAATTCAGGTTACTTGTGAAGTACAACAATTATTAGGAAATCATAAGGTTAGAGCTGTAGCTATGAGTGCTACAGATGGTTTGACGAGAGGAATGAGAGTGATTGACACGGGAGCTCCTCTGAGTGTTCCAGTTGGTGGAGCTACTCTCGGACGAATTTTCAATGTTCTTGGAGAACCTGTTGATAATTTGGGTCCTGTAGATGCTCGCATAACATCTCCTATTCATAGATCTGCTCCCGCCTTTATAGAGTTGGATACAAAATTATCCATCTTCGAAACAGGCATTAAAGTAGTAGATCTTTTGGCTCCTTACCGCCGTGGGGGAAAAATCGGTTTATTTGGAGGAGCTGGAGTGGGTAAAACAGTACTCATTATGGAGTTGATCAACAACATTGCTAAGGCTCATGGAGGGGTATCTGTATTTGGAGGAGTAGGAGAACGTACCCGTGAAGGGAATGATCTTTACATGGAAATGAAAGAATCGGGAGTAATTAATGAACAAAGCATCTCAGAATCAAAAGTGGCTCTGGTCTATGGTCAGATGAATGAACCACCAGGAGCTCGTATGAGAGTCGGTTTAACTGCTCTAACCATGGCCGAATATTTCCGAGATGTCAATGAGCAAGACGTATTATTATTTATTGATAACATCTTCCGCTTTGTCCAAGCGGGATCAGAGGTATCCGCCCTATTAGGCAGAATGCCTTCCGCCGTGGGTTATCAGCCAACTCTTGCCACGGAAATGGGTTCTTTGCAAGAGAGAATTACTTCCACAAAAAGGGGATCCATAACCTCGATTCAAGCAGTTTATGTACCTGCTGACGACTTGACCGACCCTGCTCCTGCTACGACATTTGCACATTCAGATGCTACTACCGTACCATCGAGAGGATTAGCTGCCAAGGGTATCTATCCAGCAGTGGATCCTTTAGATTCAACATCGACTATGCTCCAACCTTGGATCGTAGGTGAAGAACATTACGAAATTGCACAAGGGGTTAAGCAAACTTTACAACGTTATAAGGAACTTCAAGACATTATAGCTATTCCTGGACTGGATGAATTATCGGAGGAAGATCGTTTAATCGTAGCAAGAGCAAGAAAAATTGAACGTTTCCTATCACAACCCTTTTTCGTAGCAGAGGTATTCACAGGTTTCCCGGGCAAATATGTTGGTCTAATGGAAACAATTAGAGGGTTTCAAATGATCCTTTCCGGAGAATTAGATGGTCTTACCGAACAGTCTTTTTATTTGGTGGGTAACATTGATGAAGCTACCGCGAAGGCTATTAACTAAAGTTAATTTTAAAAATGACCCTAAATCTTCGTGTACTGTCTCCTAATCGAGTCGTTTGGGATTCAGAAGTTAAAGAAATAATCCTATCTACTAATAGTGGTCAAATTGGCGTATTACCCAATCATGCTTCACTTGTGGCAGCTGTAGATATAGGAGTTATGAAAATACGTCTCAATGGACGGTGGTCCACTATGGCTTTGATGGGCGGTTTCGCCAAGATAGACAATGATAAAATAACCGTATTGGTCAATAATGCAGAGAGAGATGTTGACATCAATCTAAAAGAAGCCCAGGAAACTTTTCGAATAGCTAAAGCTGACTTAGCTCGAGCCGAAGGCAAAAGACAAGCAATTGAGGCTGATGTAGCTCTGAAAAGAGCTAGAACACGATTAGAGGCTATCAATGCTAGCCCCCCCGTCTCTAATGAAAATTTTAGAGAATGATCTGAAAATGGATTGATTCAATGTTCTGTCTCGATCCAAAAAAGTGGAGTAAAGCTTATTAGATGCCATCGACTCTTCAATGGTATCTAATAAGTTTACCTACTATTGGATTTGAACCAATGACTCTCGCCGTATGAAAGCGATACTCTAACCACTGAGTTAAGTGGGTCATTTATTCTCATAGGTAGAGTTGGACTCTATAAACAATTCTAAATGGAATTAAACGTATAGACAATGTTTCTCTGGCACAGATCGAACTTATTGGGACGTATTAGATCATAGTATCGGATCATGAAATATCTACCTTGACAGAAAGTGATCCATCTGGTTAGTATAGTAGTGTATCACCAAGACTGGCAAGGAAGGGCTATAGCTCAGCATGGTAGAGCACCTCGTTTACACGTGCGCCAATGGTTTTCGGGAGAGTTTATCGATTCGTCCGATCCACGAAATAGATTCTATGTGAAATAGTCTTACTCTATCAATTTGTTTCTCTGGGGAACAATAGCATGACAAAGATGAAGTTCGATCTGATTCGAATTACGAATCTAATTGATATGGTCAATCCCAGCTCCGTTCAATGCCAGGCATAATGAGTATAATACGGGGACCTCAAAATAGATTCTTTTCGCTCTATGAACTTTTAGGTGTATGAAGTTTCATATTTCACTTTTTGAGCGATAGAGGAGACTCTATTTGAGTCAATCTATGCCCGAGCAAGGCAGACCTACGTCAAGGAAACCTTTTGAATAACTTTGGGATTGCTTCCGAAGGGTAATAATTTGGAGCACACGGAGCCATATTAGTATCTTCCTGGAAAGAGGAGAATGGCAGACTAACCGATCTTTCCATCAGTTAATGAAAGAGCCCAATGCGAGAAAATGCATGTTGGGTTCTTGGAACAGTTCAAATCATTTTGATAATAAGAACTTTGATCTGTTCTACCGAGAAGGTCTACGGTTCGAGCCCGTATAGCCCTATACATTCCACTAAGTTACACTACTTTATTTATATATATATATATATATCCCCTCATAGTCCCTATGACTTGGCCTTGAAGAGTCTTTCGGATCATATAAACTATTCTCATGTCCTTATCGAGATCGATGGATGGGAACGTTGGAACAGGACAGGCAGATAATTATTTCTCATCGATCGAGATTGATCCGATACCAGATGATCGCACCTATAAACCCTTTTTTTCATTAATAAAAAAAGAGGGGAAAGAAAATAAGTTAAGTAACGACTGACATGATGATATGCAATAATAATCCATTACATTATTGGAGGTTACTAATCTACTTCTGATAGATCCAAGGTTCTAATGATTGATCCCAGCCTATTGGATCTTGGCCTTCGTTCGAATAGTAAGTAATTAGGATCGATCATTGTAATTTGATGAATCAGGTGTAGGGAATTCCTAGCTAGTATGATGAATGACTTCCTCCTTTCCTTTTATTCTCAAGGGAATCCATAAGAAGGGGATCTATGGAAGTATCTGTCCGATCCAATCTGTCTAATCTGTCCAATCCAAAGAGTTCGGATCGTAGAACTGGAACTAATTGTAACATACAAGAAACAAGGCGTTTTTTCTTTTCTTTTTTTCTAGGCACTTCTAGATTCTACATACAAATATAGATAGAGGATTTATAAGGTATTCCATACTATATTGCTTGGATTTGCACAATGTTAGAATTCCCATTGTAAGATAATCTAGTTCGGAACCGAGGGAAAAGCGGGTAATTTGTCACGATATTTTCTATATTGTATCACATTTATTTTTTTGTTCATTTTTATCGCTAGCTCTTCGAAAAACTCGAGAGTTATCTAAAATATCATATGTTTGAAGCAGTTTCTAGTCCAGTCAAAGTATCGATTGGACATGTGGCTTTTAGCTCCATCCAAACGCAACGCATTCCGTTGGGGTTGAACGAAGTCCTCTTCCGTTCAATCGAAAATCCCGGCTGTATCTATCCCTTTGCTAAAGATCGGGGCGTCTCATTCGTCTTCTTTCAATACTGTAAAATGTTCACTATCTCCGTTGATAGATGAGCCTCGAAATTTGTATATTTGTCCCATCACCTGCATTATAATATAATAAATAACTTGATTGTCTCTTAACCGTGCGTGTAAGACGGACATCCAGACCTTTTTTTTTTCTTCGTAGGAAACATGAGCCCTTTATCGGACTTGAACCGATGACTTACGCCTTACCATGGCGTTACTCTACCACTGAGTTAAAAGGGCCCCCCCATCATATATTAATGAGTAAGTCTACTACGGTATATGGACAAAAAATTGGATGCACATGATCCATCTCAACTTATAGATATCAAGTTGAGAACATATATTAGTAGCTCGTAGGTTTACATGAGAGGAGGGTAGGGATAGCTATACTGGAAACTCCGGGCTGAGCTGATACGAAGCGAATGGAGACAAGTTATGTTATGCCTAAAAACAATTCTGAATGTATTGCTAGAAGAGCCGCGGGATCAACGGGCCAGGTCCTATTGCAATTACCTGAAATGCGTTTGCATAATATTATTTCTCGATCGGGTATGGCTCCCACCATTCCCGGAGCTAAACAATTAGTTAATCATAGACATACCTCGGTCAATGACCATATGGTAGATATTTCGAAAATGAATTATAAATAATTCAATTCTTTTTAACAGAATTCTTCAAATATCATTACAAACTGTAGAAAATTTGAACAAATAGGAAGATGTTCCCGGATATAATCTATCGCAAACCTAATAAGATCAATGGTTGTAAGGAAACCCCTTCTATTTTGAAAGATGGCGATGATATTAAACCAATTCTTTTCTTTCTTAATCCAAGATAAATAGAATCCTTCTTCCATTTTCTCTTCTTCCCCATCTGTGTAATTTCGATCAGGAACATAGCCTTGAGTAACTGATATCTTTTATAATAATACATAAAGAAATAAATAGAGAGCCCATTCAGATATTGAAATATCTAGGTATTTTCATTTTATACTGGAGAGAAAAAAATGGATGCATTCAATGTAACTAATTTATTAAAAAAAAATGAAGGAGGAAATTTAAGAAATGACGTCAAATTTGGAATTTGTTAATTTTGTTAATTATGAAGCTATTGCATTTGTTCTAGCTTTTTTTGCTTCTATTTCAATAACTCTTTTGGCTTTCAAATTAGCTGAATCACTATATGATGCATGAATGATTCTTTGCTTTTCTTGGCCTGGCCGGTGGCCAGGCCAGCCAGGTCAGAAAAAAGGGGGAAAAAATTATTTTGAACGGAATGAACAATATGATTCGCTAGATTTCTTTTTCTCTAAATAATTGCTCTATTCATTACATTATCGATACAATCCATACATGTTATGGTATACACCTTCACTCCACCATTCATTTTGTTACACATGAACTCTTCCATCTTGGAGAGATGGCTGAGCGGACTAAAGCGGCGGATTGCTAATCCGTAGTACGGATAATCCGTACCGAGGGTTCGAATCCCTCTCTCTCCGTTCGGTCACTATTGATCCTGAAAACGAAAACTCCGAATCTTTCTACGGAAAAGACCAATTAACCTAGAGACTTTTTTCACTATTCTTTACGTCCGGGATTACGTCCTGGATCGTTCGATAGAAATCCAAAGATAAAAAGAGAAATGAAAAATACCACTACTGCGTAAACGAACAGCTTAAGAGTAAGCATTACGTAATCTCCAGGATCCTGATTATAAGTACAACAGAATAGATCATCAATCTTTGTACCATATATGGATACTTGAATACCAAGCAATAGTATGATTCATACAAATCACGAAATTATTTTTCCGGATCACGTGTGAAAATAAATTTGAAAGAAGGAGATAATTTATCCCTTTGTTTTCCAAATGGTCTTTCTTCCCTTCTTATTTGTTTGAATCAACCAGATATTTATCGAATCTTTATGAAAATATGTAATTCGTATCAATACGTGACCAAATAGCCCAATCCAAAGTGAGCGATGAGATCGGAAGGAATTGACGAAGGTGAGTTAAAAAGTTTTTAGCCGGGAGCAGATAAGGTATCTGGATCTGGTATCGTCGGGCGGAGCAAGGATAGAACTTCTGCCACAAAAAATATAAAGAGTGATACAAAAATTGGATCAATGACAGCGATCCAAAAACTTGAAAAAGGAAAAAAGAGGATACTTTTTATCGAAAACTTACAGCAGCTTGCCAAACAAAGGCTAAGAGAAAAGAAAGAACGGGAATAATTGGCATTACATCGACAATTGGATCGGAAATCGCATAAGCCTCAGGTAATTTTCCAAAAAAGGGATTATTTGAATGAATAAAGGCATCATCTAGACAAATATTGAGCATAACTGGCATTTTTCTTCTCCAATAAAAATTAGGGGGGGGGGTAAAGCCAGAAAAGTCTTTGATTAATGGAATTGATCGAAGCTCTTCGGCAAGTTTGACCGGACTTGGGGTTGGAAGGGATGATTCTTTCATACATACAATATTTTACCCAATCTAATAGAGATTGATCAATGAATGGATATTCTTATCCCTTTTTATGTTTCTCCTATTATGTCCAATTCCATTAATAACCTATTTTGTTTCAAAATCCACAAAATTATCTGGCCCAATTGGGATCTGATCTAATGAATCTTGGATCCTAATGAGTTGACAAAAAATTTGATATAAGTATTCATTAGCATATGAATAGAAAAATAGGATGGGAATGGGGCGTGGCCAAGCGGTAAGGCAGCAGGTTTTGATCCTGTTATTCGGAGGTTCGAATCCTTCCGTCCCAGACTTATTTCATTGGTTCCTGTTTTCCCTTCCCTCCCTCTTCCCTTTCTTCTTTCGTAAAGGGTAAATCCAATGGAATTTCGTTCTACTTTTTATCATCATTTCACCATACTTATCAGAAGGGAATGTGATTACAATGGGGAAGGATAAAGGGATATCTCTGTGGTGCAAGATGGGAATACAGATCAATTTGAGATAAGGTTCAATTTATGAAATTAGCCCATTGGATGTATGCTGGTCCTGCTCATATTGGAACTCTACGAGTAGCTAGTTCATTCAAAAATGTCCATGCCATTATGCATGCTCCTCTAGGAGATGATTATTTTAATGTAATGCGCTCTATGTTAGAACGGGAAAGAAATTTTACTCCTGCAACTGCTAGTATAGTAGATCGTCACGTACTAGCACGTGGATCTAAAAAAAGAGTTGTGGATAATATTCTTCGAAAAGATAAGGAGGAAGGTCCCAATCTGATCATATTGACACCTACATGTACCTCTAGTATCTTGCAAGAGGATTTAAAAAACTTTGTGGATAGAGCATCCATAATCTCCGATTGCAACGTCATTTTTGCGGATGTGGATCATTATCAAGTGAATGAAATTCAGGCAGCGGATAGAACTTTGGAACAGGTGGTTCGATATTATTTGGAGAAATCCCATAGACAAGAAACATTGGATCAATTTGTAACAGATGCACCTTCTGTAAATATAATTGGGATTCTTACTCTGGGCTTTCATAATCGACACGATTGTCGTGAGTTGAGACGTTTATTAAAAGATCTGGACATCAGAATTAATCAAATAATTCCTGAAGGAGGATCTGTAGAGGATCCAAAAAATTTACCAAAAGCTCGGTTCAATTTAATTCCTTATCGTGAAGTGGGCTTAATGACAGCGATGTATTTGAATAAAGAATTTGGAATGCCTTATGTATCTACAACTCCTATGGGAGCTGTAGATATGGCTGCGTGCATCCGACAGATAAAGAAATATCTTGATACCTTGGCGGCTCCTATTTTATCAAGCAAAAGGGTTGATTACGAATCCTATATAGATGGACAAACTCGATTCGTTTCCCAAGCTGCTTGGTTCTCAAGATCTATCGATTGTCAGAATTTTACGGGGAAAGAAACAGTCGTTTTTGGTGATGCAACTCATGCTGCTTCAATCACTAAGATACTTGCTAGAGAGATGGGAATTCGTGTGAGTTGTACAGGTACTTATTGTAAACATGATGCAGAATGGTTCAAAGAGCAAATTAAAGATTTTTGTGATGAGATAATCATCACAGATGATCATGCTGAAGTAGGAGATATTATCGCTCGCGTGGAACCCTCTGCAATATTTGGTACTCAAATGGAACGTCATATCGGTAAACGTCTTGAGATTCCCTGTGGAGTTATTTCCGCACCAGCTCATATCCAAAATTTTTCCTTGGGATATCGACCCTTCCTGGGTTACGAAGGTACTAATCAAATAGCTGATCCAGTTTATAACTCATTCGCTCTGGGTATGGAGGATCATCTTCTAGAGATTTTTTGTGGTCATGATACGAAGGAAATAATGACTAAATCATTATCCACGGATATGAGTCTAATTTGGAATCCTGAAAGTCGACTAGAATTGAATAAAATCCCCCGTTTTGTCAGGGACGAAGTAGAGAGAAATACAGAAAAATTTGCACGACGAAAGGGCATCTTGAACATTACTGTTGAGGTAATGCACGCAGCTAAAGAAGCATTAAGTTAAGTACCTAATAAATATGAATTAATTTATTACATTGAGTATATTCTATACAAAAAAAGTGGATCCAATTCGATACCTATTCCTATCATATCAATTGAGTTAATGACTATTCATAATCACGTCTCGATCATGATTCGAGATCAGGGAGGGATCTTAAAAACATCGTCTTAATCGGTTTCGTGGATGTGAATTATGACATCCAACATTTCATATTTGGATCAAATGCCCTTCCCTTGACTCAACATTATTCTTATTTTATTATATACTCTCCAAGTCACTCTCGTTTCCACGTGATTCCATACAAAGATGACGAATATTTGAATCGTTCTACCGAGGCTGTTACAAATAAGCCTAGTATTTTCTCTCGATGCGTCTAACATATCGTCCCAATACAGTGCCAATCCAACAATTAATTTATCTCTTATTCTGGATTGACAATAGTGTATTGTGTCGATATAATTCGTCCATTCACAATAGAAATAGATATCTTAGGTTCATCATTTATCAGTGATTCTATCCAATCATGATAATTCTGTCGACGGATCATTTATTCATAACCTAGAATACTTTATTCTGGAATGGTGGATCGAAATTCTACATGTCCATATATGAACTGACAAGTGAATTATTTGGTCATTCACATAGGTTTTTGATCCCTCCCGTTCGTCATTTAACAACAACGATCGGTAAGATTCAATTTACCGGTTCATATTGAGTAACCTCGCATTCCACTTCGATCGTATATATCCTCAATATCTATTTGCAATATGGGTTGCTAACTCAATGGTAGAGTACTCGGCTTTTAAGTGCGACTAAGGTCTTTTACACATTTGAATGAAGTAGAAAACTCGTCGATACCATCGGTAAAGTTCGGAAGACTACGACTGATCCTCGAAGTATAATGAATGGAAAAAACAGCATGTCGTTCCAACATATGATCTTTATGATACCTGATATTATTTTTAGGATACCTGATTGTATTCGATCAGGACCGGATCTGATTTAAGGAATCAAATGGGTGGGAAATGTCTATTATATACCTAGATGGATGTATAATATGCTCATCCTTTCGGATCAAATGTGATAATTGTGAATAGGATCGAATCAATTCGCGGTTAAGTCAAATGAGTAAATGGAGAAAGCTATATGACTTGAATCATAAGTAGACCCAGAGGAACGAGCTTCTGTTCCTCGTTCCAATTTAACGAGCGAGGAATTCCCTTTACTGATCAGAAGTTAAGAGCATTTTAGTACCCGATATCGGGAGGTTTTTCCTGAGTAGATCAGGGATTTATACACTCACAATGAGTCCTAAGTACTCGAGTACAGATGTGTAAGATAAATAGTGTACTGACCAGGTTGATTTATTCCATGAGTCAGGAGAGCGATCGGTTGCCAGAATAAAAGATTTTCATTCTTCCTCCTGACGAATGAGATCCTTGGGTAGTAAATCTGCTGAATAGAAGATAGAATCTGGATGGATATATCTCTTTTTTCCTATCTTGTCCCGACTAGATCGCACCATGTATTATCTCAGAAATTAAGAGGTTATTCTCATGAACGAGAGCCATAGCTGAGGTTTTCAAATGGATGAGTTCCATAGAAACGGAAAGGAAGATAGCTCTTGGCAACAATGCTTTTTATATCCACTCTTTTTTCAGGAAGATCTTTACGCAATTTATCATGATCATTATTTGGATGGATCGAGTTCCTCCGAACCGATGGAACATGTAAGTTCCAATGATCAATTCAGTTTCCTAACTGTAAAACGTTTGATTGGTCAAATACGTCAACAGAATCATTCAATTGTTTTATTCGTGAATTGTGATCCAAATCCATTAGTTGAACGCAACAAGAGTTCCTATTATGAATCGGTACTAGAAGGACTTACATTGGTCCTGGAAGTTCCGTTCTCTATACGGTCAAAATATTCTGTGGAAGGGATAAATGAATGGAAGAGTTTCCGGTCGATCCATTCAATATTTCCCTTCTTGGAAGATAAATTCCCGCATTCAAATTATATATCAGATACACGAATACCCTATTCTATTCATCCAGAAATTTTGGTTCGAACCTTTCGTCGCTGGATCCGAGATGCTCCCTCCTTGCACCCATTACGATCTGTTCTCTATGAATATCGAAATAGTCCAGAGAATTTACAAAGATCGATTATTGTCGCCCCAAGAGTGAATACGAGATTTTTCCTATTCCTGTGGAATCATTATGTCTATGAATGCGAATCCATTTTAGTTCCCCTTCTTAAACGATCCTCTCATTTACGATCGTTGTCTCATGGATCTTTCCCTGAGCGAACTCATTTTGATCGAAAGATCAAACATATTATCATATTTTCTCGTCGAAATTCACTGAAAAGGATCTGGTCGTTGAAGGATCCTAACATTCACTATTTTAGATATGGAGAAAGATCTATTATAGCTATAAAGGGTACTCATCTCCTAGTGAAAAAATGTAGATATCATCTTCCAATTTTTCGGCAATGTTATTTCCATCTTTGGTCCGAACCATATAGGGTATGTTCTCATCAATTATCCAAGAATTGTTCTTCTTCTCTAGGCTATTTTCTGAGGATTCGGATGAAACCTCTTTTGGTCAGGACCAAAATGCTAGATGAGTTATTTATTGCCGATCTTATTACCGGTGAATTTGATCCAATAGTTCCGATTGTACCAATAATTGGATTATTGGCTAGAGAAAAATTCTGTGACATATCAGGGCGGCCAATTAGTAAATTGTCTTGGACCAGTCTAACAGATGATGATATCCTCGATCGATTCGATCGAATTTGGAGAAATCTTTTTCATTATTACAGTGGATCCTTTGGTCGAGATGGTTTATATCGTATTAAGTATATACTTTCATTATCATGTGCTAAAACTTTAGCCTGTAAACATAAAAGTACGATACGTGTAGTTCGGAAGGAATTAGGTCCAGAACTCTTTAAAAAATCGTTTTCAAAAGAACGAGAATTCGATTCTCCGCCCTTTTCATCAAAGGCGGCGGCCCGCTCACAGAGAGAACGAATTTGGCATTCAGATATTCCCCAGATAAATCCCCTAGCCAATTCCTGGCAAAAGATACAGGATCTGAAAATAGAAAACTTATTTGACCAATGAAATGCTCTTTGAGTCATTGCCTCGATTCAGAATCATTTTTATTTTTCCATCCGAGAACTAAAATGATTAGGAAATAGATACATTACATGGGGAAAGCCGTGTGCGATGAGAATTGCAAGCACGGTTTGGGGAGAGATTTCTCGCTCTTACTGATACTGAAGGAGCAGATCATCCACTCCATCCGACGAGCTCCGGGTTCGAGTCCCGGGCAACCCGGATAAAATTGATCCAATTCCGATAGGTACCTCTGTCCACTTATTCTGGTTCTGGATCCAATCAAGTTCCTTTTCATATTCGTTCCTATTCACAGGGAACGAACTATTGCACTATGGGTTCTCCGGAAAGGTGATGAAGAATTGATATCCCACTCATATCAATTTATTCATAATTCGGTTCCAGAATCGCTTTGCACTTCGTTGTAGCGAACAAAAAAATTTTCTCTTCACTGATTCAATCCTATCCGTTCTCATTACAACGGATCTCCCATTCCTGGAACCAGAAATAAAGAATTTGATGGAGTATCTAACCACAGATAGATCTATAGAGTGTGGAATATATGCAAAAAAGTATAGAGTCTATCTAAAATACATCTATATTCTATCAATATAGTATAGATCAGTATCTATCCCGTTGGGATAGATATTGAAATTCCATCCCGGATATTGGTTGACATTGATACATGGATCATATTATACTGTCAAATAACAAGCCTTATGCTTGGGAGCCTCTGATGATTTTATAAACGAAGTTCTGACCATGACCGCAATTATAGAAAGACGCGAAAGCGCAAATTTATGGGGTCGCTTCTGCGACTGGATTACTAGCACTGAAAACCGTCTTTACATTGGATGGTTCGGTGTCTTGATGATCCCTACCCTATTGACCGCAACCTCTGTATTCATTATTGCTTTCATCGCAGCTCCTCCGGTAGATATTGATGGTATTCGTGAGCCTGTCTCCGGTTCTCTTCTTTATGGAAACAATATTATCTCTGGTGCCATTATTCCTACCTCTGCAGCTATCGGTTTGCACTTCTATCCCATTTGGGAAGCAGCTTCCGTCGATGAATGGCTATACAACGGGGGTCCTTACGAGCTAATCGTTCTACACTTCCTACTTGGTGTAGCTTGCTATATGGGTCGTGAGTGGGAGCTTAGCTTCCGTCTAGGTATGCGTCCT